GTTAATGTAGCTTAATCCAAAGCATGGCACTGAAGATGCCAAGATGAGCCGTGAAAAGTTCCAATAACACAAAAGCCTGGTCCTGACTTTAACATCAGTTCTAACCTAGATTACACATGCAAGTACCCGCAACCCCGTGAGGATGCCCTTTACCTTCCGGTAGGAAAAAAGGAGCGGGCATCAGGCACACACTAGTAGCCCAAGACGCCTTGCTCAGCCACACCCCCAAGGGAACTCAGCAGTGACAAACATTAAGCCATAAGCGAAAGCTTGACTTAGCCAGGGTTAAGAGGGCCGGTAAAACTCGTGCCAGCAACCGCGGTTATACGAGAGGCCCAAATTGATAAATCACGGCGTAAAGTGTGATTAGAGACAAAACCGAACTAGAACCAAATACCCCTTATGCAGTCATACGCCATGGGGGTCACGAAGACCAACAACGAAGGTGGTTCTACAAAACTTGAACTCACGACAGCTAGGACACAAACTGGGATTAGATACCCCACTATGCCTGACCTTAAACCAAGATGACAAGACTACAAACCGCATCCGCCAGGGAACTACGAGCCCCCGCTTAAAACCCAAGGGACTTGGCGGTGCCTCAAACCCACCTAGAGGAGCCTGTCCTATAACCGATAATCCCCGTTAAACCTCACCCCTCCTTGTTAATTCCGCCTATATACCGCCGTCGCCAGTTTACCTTTTGAAAGAACAAAAGTAAGCAAAACGGGCATCACCCAACACGTCAGGTCGAGGTGTAGCGAATGGAGGGGGAAGAGATGGGCTACATTTTCTGACAACAGAACACTACGGAGAGTGCAATGAAAAATGCACGGACGAAGGTGGATTTAGCAGTAAAAAGAAAGAAGAGAGTCCTTTTGAAACCGGCCCTGAGGCGCGTACACACCGCCCGTCACTCTCCTCGAAAAACAAGACGACAGTAAATAAAAAAATAGAAAAGAGAGAGGAGGCAAGTCGTAACATGGTAAGTGTACCGGAAGGTGCACTTGGAAGAATTAGGATGTAGCTAAACAGGAAAGCATCTCCCTTACACTGAGAAGACACTCGTGCAAATCGAATCGTCCTAAGCCAAACAGCTAGCCTGAACTCATCCATAACCAAAAAGTATAAATAAAAAAGCCATTTTAACGTACTAAAACATTTTACCATCCTAGTATAGGCGATAGAAAAGACCTTCAGAGCAATACAGAAAGTACCGCAAGGGAAAGCTGAAAAAGAAGTGAAACAACCCAAGGAAGCAAGAAAAAGCAGAGATTCAACCTCGTACCTTTTGCATCATGATCTAGCAAGAAAGCCCAAGCGAAGAGAGCTTAAGTTTGACCCCCCGAAACCAGGGGAGCTACTTCGGAGCAGCCCAAAGGGGCAAACCCGTCTCTGTGGCAAAAGAGTGGGAAGACTCCTCAGTAGAGGTGACAAGCCTAACGAACCTGGTGATAGCTGGTTGCTCAGGAAATGAATATAAGTTCAGCACCATGCAGTTCTAAACCCCTACACACAAGAGAAGAAGCAAAGCATGGTAGTTAGTCGAAAGGGGTACAGCCCTTTCGACAGAGGACACAACCTTAATGAGGAGGAGAAGGACCTAAACCCAAGGAGCCTCCCTCAGTGGGCCTAAAAGCAGCCACCTGTAGAAATAGCGTTATAGCTTAAGAAAGACACGACCAACAATAACAGTAAACCAAACCCAACCCCCTTAAAATACTGAGCCCCCCTATAAGAATAGGGAAGATAATGCTAGAATTAGTAATAAGAGGGACATGCCCCTCTCCAAGCACAAGTGTGAGTCAGGCAGAACTAATCACTGACAACTAACGGACCCAACAGAGGGGATAGCAAAGGATAAAAATGAACAAGCAAACCACGCCCCAACCGCCGTCAACCCAACACAGGAGTGCATCAAGGAAAGACTAAAAGGTGGAGAAGGAACTCGGCAAAATATGGACCCCGCCTGTTTACCAAAAACATCGCCTCTTGCAAACATTGAAGTATTAGAGGTCCCGCCTGCCCTGTGACAGCAGTGTTTAACGGCCGCGGTATTTTAACCGCGCGAAGGTAGCGTAATCACTTGTCTTTTAAATGGAGACCTGTATGAATGGCATAACGAGGGTCTGACTGTCTCCTACACCTAGTCAATGAAATTGATCTGCCCGTGCAGAAGCGGGCATACCTACATAAGACGAGAAGACCCTATGGAGCTTTAGGTAAATGATCAAGCGAAACAAGTCACGGCCATAGTAAAGGCCTAGAAAAACAAGAACTAATGATCAAGATGCCTTCGGTTGGGGCGACCATGGAGGAAACAAAAGCCTCCAAGTGGAAAGGGAAAACCCTTGAACCAAGAGAGACACCTCGAAGTAACAGAATTTGTGACCAAATATGACCCAGGATTTTAACCTGATCAACGAACCCAGTTACCCTAGGGATAACAGCGCAATCCTCTCCCAGAGTCCCTATCGACGAGGGGGTTTACGACCTCGATGTTGGATCAGGGCATCCTAATGGTGCAGCCGCTATTAAGGGTTCGTTTGTTCAACGATTAACAGTCCTACGTGATCTGAGTTCAGACCGGAGTAATCCAGGTCGGTTTCTATCTATGATCTCGCTTACCCCTAGTACGAAAGGACCGGAGTAAGGGGGCCTACAAATAAACAAGCCCCACCTCAACCCGCTGAAACAATATAAAATGGATAATGAGGAAGACAAACCCGCCAAAGATAATGGCACAGCTAAGGTGGCAGAGCCCGGTAATTGCAAAAGGCCTAAGCCCTTTCCATCGGAGGTTCAAATCCTCTCCTTCAGCTATGAATTCGATCATAACCCACATCGTCAACCCGTTGGCATACATCGTACCTGTTCTCCTAGCAGTGGCCTTCCTAACCCTGTTGGAACGCAAGGTGTTAGGGTATATGCAACTACGGAAAGGGCCAAACGTAGTGGGTCCGTACGGCCTTCTCCAACCCATCGCAGATGGGGTAAAACTTTTTATCAAGGAACCAATCCGACCCTCGACCGCATCCCCCTTCCTCTTTCTAGCAACCCCCACCTTAGCTCTGACTCTCGCCCTAACAATATGAGCCCCTATCCCAATGCCCTATCCTGTTATCAACCTAAATCTGGGCATCCTCTTCGTGCTCGCCCTGTCAAGCCTCGCTGTCTATTCAATCTTAGGCTCAGGGTGGGCCTCCAACTCAAAGTACGCCCTCATTGGGGCCCTCCGCGCAGTTGCACAAACTATTTCCTACGAAGTCAGCCTAGGCCTCATCCTACTATCAATGATTATCCTAGTGGGAGGTTTTAACCTAACCATGTTCAACACAGCCCAAGAAGCTATCTGACTATTGGCCCCAGGCTGACCCCTAGCTGCTATATGGTATGTCTCAACACTGGCTGAGACCAACCGAGCCCCTTTCGACCTTACGGAAGGAGAATCAGAGCTAGTTTCAGGCTTCAACGTCGAATATGCAGGTGGGCCCTTTGCTCTCTTCTTCCTAGCTGAATACTCGAACATCCTACTTATAAACACACTATCCACAATTTTATTCATGGGCGCTATGCACAGCCCCCTCCTCCCAGAAATGACGACAGTCAACCTAATGTTCAAGGCCGCTTTCCTGTCGGTTGTCTTTCTCTGAGTACGAGCCTCTTACCCACGATTCCGGTACGACCAGCTCATACACCTAGTGTGAAAAAACTTCCTCCCACTAGCTCTTGCACTCCTAATGTGGAATATAGCCCTCCCCATCGCCTTAGCAGGACTCCCCCCACAACTGTAAAGGAAGCGTGCCTGAAAACTAAAGGGCCACTTTGATAGAGTGGATCATGGAGGTTAAAGCCCTCCCACTTCCTTAGGAAAAGGGGATTTGAACCCATGCTAAGGAGATCAAAACTCCCCGTGCTTCCACTACACTATTTCCTAGTAAAGTCAGCTAAGAAAGCTCTCGGGCCCATACCCCGAACATGTTGGTTAAAGTCCTTCCTTTACTAATGAACCCATGAGTAATATTTATCCTTGTCGCAAGCCTAGGGCTAGGTACCACAATTACATTTGCCAGCTCCCACTGGCTATTAGCATGAATAGGGTTGGAAATCAACACTCTAGCCATCATCCCGCTAATAGCCCAACACCACCACCCCCGAGGTGTAGAGGCCACAACCAAGTACTTTTTGACTCAAGCGGCCGCAGCAGCACTAATACTCTTTGCCGCAACCTCCAACGCCTGATTGACCGGAGAATGACACATCCAACAACTATTCCACCCCCTAGCGGCCACAGTGGCTATAATTTCTCTGGGAATAAAAGTTGGCCTCGCCCCCACCCACCTATGACTACCGGAGGTACTTCAAGGATTGGACCTCACCACAGGGTTGATTTTATCCACCTGGCAGAAACTCGCCCCGATAATGCTTATCTACCAGCTAGCCCCAAATGTCAACGACACTATCCTATTACTCATTGGACTATCCTCAGCCTTAATTGGAGGATGAGGTGGACTGAACCAAACCCAGCTACGGAAAATCCTAGCATACTCCTCAATCGCCCACATGGGGTGAATGATCATAGTACTAAAATATTATCCCGAACTAATGATCCTAAACCTGGTCCTGTACATTGTGATGACATCCACAGTATTTATAACTTTAAAAGTAGTTTCAGCAACAAGCATCAACACACTATCAACAGTATGGACAAAAGCACCATCCATTGTTTCGATCATCATACTTACCATGCTATCACTAGGGGGACTACCCCCACTATCAGGCTTCATGCCAAAGTGAATAATTCTACAAGAGCTGACAAAGCAAGACCTCTCTGCCACGGCCACTATTATAGCCCTTGCAGCCCTTATTAGCCTATTCTTCTATCTACGACTCTGCTACAGCATAACTCTGACATGCAGCCCCAACACAATCAACAACAAAAGCCCCTGACGACTAAAAGCAACTATAGCCACACCCCTCGGTTTGATAACTACTGCCTCCCTTGCAATATTACCAATTACCCCTGCCGCCATAGCCCTCCTTACCTAGAGACTTAGGATAAATAGACCAGGGGCCTTCAAAGCCCCAAGTGGGAGTTAAACCCTCCCAGCCTCTGCTAAGACCTGCGGGCCTTTATCCCACATTAATTGAGTGCAAGTCAAACGCTTTAATTAAGCTAAGGCCTTAATAGATAGGAGGGCCTCGATCCCTCAACGTCCTAGTTAACAGCTAGGCGCCCAAACCAGCGGGCATCCATCTACTTCCCCGACGAGTCGGGAAGGGGAAGTTTCGGCAGAGTTTAATCTGCGCCACCAGGTTTGCAATCTGACGTGCATCTACACCACAAAACTTGATAAGAAAAGGAGTCAAACCTATGTACATGGGGCTACAACCCACCGCCTTAAACGCTCGGCCATCTTACCTGTGGCAATTACCCGTTGATTTTTCTCTACTAACCATAAAGACATCGGCACCCTCTACCTCGTATTTGGTGCCTGAGCCGGTATAGTCGGCACTGCCTTAAGCCTGCTAATCCGAGCCGAGCTAAGCCAACCCGGAGCCCTCCTGGGCGACGATCAAATCTACAATGTCATCGTAACAGCCCATGCGTTCGTTATGATTTTCTTTATAGTAATGCCCGTTATAATTGGAGGCTTTGGAAACTGACTGATCCCATTAATAATTGGCGCCCCCGATATGGCATTCCCACGAATAAACAACATAAGCTTCTGGCTACTTCCCCCCTCTTTCTTACTACTGCTAGCTTCCTCTGGGGTTGAGGCAGGGGCAGGGACAGGATGAACTGTTTACCCCCCTCTTGCGGGAAACCTGGCCCATGCAGGCGCATCCGTAGACCTAACTATCTTCTCCCTTCATTTAGCAGGGGTTTCATCAATCTTAGGGGCAATCAATTTTATTACTACCATTATTAACATAAAACCCCCAGCCATCACACAATACCAAACACCCTTGTTCGTGTGAGCAGTTTTAGTAACAGCAGTGTTACTACTACTCTCTCTCCCAGTATTAGCGGCCGGTATTACAATGCTTTTAACTGATCGTAACCTTAACACAACATTCTTCGACCCGGCCGGAGGGGGTGATCCGATTCTATATCAACACTTATTCTGATTCTTTGGCCATCCTGAAGTATACATCCTAATTCTCCCAGGCTTTGGCATGATCTCTCATATTGTGGCATATTATGCTGGAAAACCCCAACCATTTGGGTATATAGGAATGGTTTGAGCAATAATAGCAATTGGTCTTTTAGGGTTTATTGTATGAGCCCACCATATGTTCACAGTTGGAATAGACGTAGATACACGCGCTTACTTCACATCGGCCACAATGATCATTGCAATCCCGACCGGGGTGAAAGTTTTTAGCTGGCTCGCCACCCTTCACGGAGGTCAAATCAAATGAGAAACACCCCTACTCTGAGCTCTTGGGTTTATTTTCCTCTTTACGGTCGGAGGCTTAACAGGCATTGTCTTAGCTAACTCATCAATCGATATTGTCCTTCATGACACATATTACGTGGTAGCACACTTCCACTACGTCCTGTCTATGGGGGCAGTATTCGCTATTATGGGAGGGTTTGTACACTGATTTCCACTATTTACTGGGTACACATTGCATGATACCTGAACTAAAATTCACTTTGGGGTCATGTTTATTGGGGTTAACCTTACTTTCTTCCCCCAACACTTCCTAGGCCTAGCCGGAATGCCTCGACGATATTCAGACTACCCCGACGCCTATACCTTATGAAATACAATCTCTTCTATTGGATCATTAGTCTCACTTACAGCCGTAATCCTATTCCTTTTCATCCTATGAGAAGCTTTTGCCTCAAAACGGGAAGTTAAATGAGTCGAACTCACGCCCACAAATGTTGAGTGATTACACGGCTGCCCGCCTCCTTACCACACGTTCGAAGAGCCAGGGTATGTGCGAGTTCACCCAGCCTGGGATTATAAATTCTGAGACACCAACCCCCTATACGGAAAAGTGGTCAAATACTCAAGAAAGGAAGGAATCGAACCCCCATAAGACGGTTTCAAGCCGACCACATGACCTCTCTGTCACTTTCTTTTTATAAGATGCTAGTAACAAAAATTACATCACCTTGTCAAGGTGAAATTGTGGGTTAAAACCCCGCGCATCTTAATGGCACACCCCGCTCAGCTAGGCTTCCAAGACGCAGCATCCCCAGTGATGGAGGAGCTCCTCCACTTCCATGACCATGCGCTAATGATCGTATTCTTAATTAGCACTCTTGTCCTTTACATTATTGTAGCAATAGTCACAACCACATTAACTGATGCCTATATTTTAGACTCCCAAGAGATTGAAATCGTTTGAACTGTACTCCCAGCAATCATCCTCATCCTAATCGCACTTCCCTCACTACGGATCCTTTACTTAATGGACGAAATTAACGACCCCCATCTTACAATCAAAGCAATCGGGCACCAATGATACTGAAGCTATGAGTACACAGACTACGAAGACCTAGGCTTCGACTCATACATGGTTCCAACCCAAGACCTAACCCCCGGACAATTCCGCTTGCTAGAAACAGACCATCGAATGGTTGTACCAATGGAATCCCCTGTACGAGTACTAGTAACAGCAGAAGACGTTCTTCACTCATGGGCAGTACCGGCCCTTGGGGTCAAAATAGATGCGGTCCCCGGACGACTTAACCAAACAGCATTTATTGCAGCCCGACCAGGAGTCTACTACGGACAATGCTCCGAAATTTGTGGCGCAAACCATAGTTTTATGCCGATCGTAGTCGAAGCTGTCCCACTACACCACTTTGAAGCCTGATCATCTACAATACTCGAAGACGCCTCACCAAGAAGCTAAACAGGTTCTAGCGTTAGCCTTTTAAGCTAAAGACTGGTGATTCCGACCACCCTTGGTGACATGCCTCAATTGAACCCCAACCCCTGATTTCTGATTTTAGTCTTCTCGTGACTAGTCTTTATCTTCATTGCCCCTACCAAAGTGATATCCCACAACTTCAATAACGAGCCCAACCCCCGTACTACAGAAAGCACTACGACCAACCCTTGAAACTGACCATGGCATTAAACTTCTTCGACCAATTTATAAGCCCCACACTCATGGGTATTCCTCTAATAGGCCTCGCACTGGTTCTACCCTGAACCCTTTACCCCACCTGCACTTCCCGCTGATTGAACAACCGACTGCTAACCCTGCAAACATGATTCGTCGGCCTTTTTACACAACAAATCTTTACCCCCCTAAACCCTGGAGGACATAAATGGGCCGCACTCTTTGCCTCTTTAATACTATTTCTAATCACCATAAACCTTTTAGGCCTTCTTCCCTACACATTCACCCCAACAACCCAACTCTCTTTAAACATAGGCTTTGCCGTACCACTATGACTAGCAACCGTAATCATCGGGATACGTAACCAACCAACGGTTGCCCTAGGGCACCTCCTCCCTGAAGGAACCCCCGTTCCTTTAATCCCGGTTCTAATCATTATTGAAACTATTAGCTTATTTATTCGCCCTTTGGCCCTGGGAGTACGACTCACCGCAAACTTAACAGCAGGCCACCTGCTGATCCAACTTATCGCCACAGCTGTTTTCGTCCTCCTACCCCTCATACCCACTGTGGCAATCCTCACCGCGATTGTTCTATTCCTACTAACCCTTCTTGAAGTGGCAGTAGCTATAATTCAAGCTTATGTATTCGTACTTCTTCTAAGCCTGTACCTACAAGAAAACGTATAATGGCACACCAAGCACACGCATACCACATAGTTGACCCAAGCCCTTGACCTTTAACAGGGGCAGTCGCCGCTTTACTAGTCACTTCGGGGACTGCAATATGATTCCACTTTCAATCTTTAACACTAATCACACTAGGAATAATTTTGATAATCCTCACAATATACCAATGATGACGAGATGTGGTTCGAGAAGGGACTTTCCAAGGACATCACACCCCTCCCGTACAAAAAGGCCTACGCTACGGTATAATTTTATTTATTACATCAGAAGTCTTCTTCTTTCTAGGGTTTTTCTGGGCTTTCTACCACTCTAGCCTGGCCCCCACCCCCGAGTTAGGAGCCTGCTGACCCCCCACAGGGATTATCACTTTAGACCCCTTTGAAGTACCCCTGCTCAACACTGCCGTCCTTTTAGCTTCTGGGGTTACTGTTACATGAGCCCACCACAGCATCATAGAGGGGGAGCGGAAGCAAGCAATTCAATCTCTTACCCTCACCATTATTCTAGGGTTTTATTTTACCTTCCTGCAAGCAATAGAATACTACGAAGCCCCTTTTACAATCGCTGATGGAGTTTATGGTTCAACATTCTTCGTAGCCACAGGCTTCCACGGACTACACGTAATCATTGGCTCAACCTTCCTGGCAGTCTGCCTTTTACGACAAGTAAAATACCATTTTACATCGGAACACCATTTCGGGTTCGAAGCCGCAGCCTGATATTGACACTTTGTCGACGTTGTATGGCTCTTCCTTTACATCTCAATCTACTGATGAGGCTCATAATCTTTCTAGTATTAACCCAATACGAATGACTTCCAATTATTTAATCCTGGTTAGACTCCAGGGAAAGATAATGAACCCAATCATCTCGATCTTAATAATCACCACGGCCCTCTCATGCGTATTAATCTTCTTATCCTTTTGACTTCCACAAATGAACCCAGACTCAGAAAAACTGTCCCCCTATGAATGCGGATTTGACCCGCTAGGCTCTGCCCGCCTTCCTTTCTCAATACGATTCTTCCTGGTTGCAATCCTCTTTCTTCTATTTGATTTGGAAATTGCACTTCTCCTTCCTCTGCCATGAGGGAACCAACTAATTACCACAACCCAAACGCTATTTTGAGCCACTCTAATCCTCGTTCTGTTAACCGCCGGGCTCGCGTACGAATGGGCCCAGGGCGGTCTAGAATGAGCCGAATAGACGATTAGTCTAACGAAAGACAGCTGATTTCGGCTCAGCAGAACGTGGTTCAACCCCACGATCGTCCTATGACCCCTACACACTTCACCTTTACTCTAGCCTTCTGCCTTGGCCTGTCCGGTCTTGCTTTCCACCGAAAGCATCTGTTATCTGCCCTTTTATGTCTAGAAGCCATAATACTCTCTCTTTACGTGGGCCTCGCCCTATGATCTATTCAAACTAACTCAATCAACTTCTCATCAACCCCGATAATACTATTAGCATTTTCTGCCTGCGAAGCAAGCGCAGGATTAGCCTTGCTAGTAGCTACCTCCCGCACCCACGGAACCGACCACCTAAAGGCCCTAAACCTTCTACGATGCTAAAAATTCTAATCCCAACAATCATAATGATCCCCACAACCTGATGAATTAACAAAAAATGACTTTGGATTACGGCAGCATCACAGGGCCTTGTGATCGCACTCGTCAGTCTTACCTGAATGAAGTGAGAGTCAGAAACCGGATGGACATCGTCAAACTACTACATAGCAACCGACCCCTTATCAACCCCCCTCTTAGTCCTCTCCTGCTGACTCCTTCCACTCATAATCATGGCGAGCCAAAATCACATATCAGAGGAACCCATCTCCCGACAACGCACATTCATCATACTACTAACCTTCCTTCAAATCTTTTTAATCCTGGCTTTTGGATCGACAGAGATCATGATATTCTATATCATATTCGAAGCCACACTGATTCCAACACTCATCATTATTACCCGCTGAGGCAACCAAGCAGAGCGACTAAACGCGGGTACGTATTTCTTATTCTACACCCTAGCTGGCTCCCTACCCCTTCTGGTAGCCCTCCTACTATTGCAGAAGGACCTTGGCACCTTATCGATACTCATTATTCAACACACCGAAATTAACCCCACATCCTGAAGTGTTAAAATCTGGTGGGCCGGCTGCCTAATCGCATTCCTGGTCAAAATGCCATTATACGGGGTACACCTTTGATTACCCAAAGCACATGTTGAAGCCCCCATCGCCGGCTCAATAGTCCTTGCAGCGGTACTACTTAAGCTAGGCGGCTACGGCATAATACGAATTATAATAATTTTGACCCCCCTCACCAAAGAACTGGCCTACCCTTTCATTATTCTAGCTCTCTGAGGGGTCATCATGACCGGCTCAATTTGCATACGACAGACCGACCTAAAGTCTATAATCGCCTACTCCTCCGTCAGCCACATGGGTCTTGTCGCCGCTGGCATTTTAATCCAAACCCCCTGAGGATTTACAGGAGCAATCATCCTAATAATTGCCCACGGACTTGTTTCCTCAGCTCTTTTCTGTATAGCAAACACCAACTACGAACGAACCCACAGCCGGACCCTGGTTTTAGCGCGAGGGCTACAGACCCTCCTACCCTTGATAGCCACCTGATGGTTCATTACCTCCCTAGCCAACCTCGCATTGCCCCCCCTTCCTAACCTAATAGGAGAACTTATAATTATCGTCTCCATGTTTAACTGGTCATACTTCACAATCATTTTAACAGGGATAGGGACCCTAATCACAGCGGGCTATTCCTTGTACATGTTTCTGATAACCCAACGAGGCCCTACACCGAACCACATTATTGGTTTAGAGCCCTCACACACCCGAGAGCACCTGCTGATTACACTGCACTTGACACCCCTTATTCTCTTAATCGCAAAACCAGAGCTAATATGGGGATGATGCATATGTAAACATAGTTTAAACAAAATTCTAGATTGTGATTCTAGAGATAGAAGATAAAACCTTCTTGTTAACCAAGGGAGATAGTGATCTTGGGAGAGTGCTAATTTTTCCGAGCCATGGTTAGAATCCACGGGTCCCTTGGCCCCTAAAGGATAATAGTTCATCCGTTGGTCTTAGGAACCAAAAACTCTTGGTGCAACTCCAAGTAGTGGCTATGCACACCACAACTATAATATTTAACACAGCCCTTCTCCTCGTATTGGTTGTACTAGCCTACCCAGTCATTACAACCATCGATCCGACCCCTAAAAAAAACACTTGAGCACTCCTCCAGGTAAAAACAGCAGTACAACTATCTTTCTTCATCAGCCTGGCACCGTTATTCGTCTTTCTGGATCAAGGAATAGAAACGATTACAACGAACTGATCTTGAATTAATACTATGACCTTCGACCTAAATACAAGCTTTAAATTCGACCAATTCTCGATTATTTTCACCCCAATTGCCCTCTACGTTACCTGGTCTATCTTAGAGTTTGCCTCATGGTATATGTCCTCAGACCCTTACATGAACCGCTTTTTCAAATACCTTCTGATTTTCCTCATTGCTATAATCACCCTAGTCACCGCTAACAACATATTCCAACTGTTTATTGGGTGAGAAGGTGTAGGGATTATATCCTTCCTTCTGATCGGTTGATGGTATGGACGAACAGACGCAAATACCGCAGCTCTTCAGGCTGTAATCTACAACCGAGTCGGTGATATTGGACTCATTATAGCTATAGCCTGACTAGCAATGAACGCAAACAGCTGAGAAATCCAACAAATTTTTACCGCAACCAAACACATAGACCTGACCCTGCCGCTAATAGGCTTAGTCCTGGCCGCGACTGGAAAGTCTGCCCAATTCGGACTTCACCCCTGATTACCCGCTGCAATGGAAGGCCCAACTCCGGTATCTGCCCTACTGCACTCTAGCACAATGGTGGTCGCAGGTATTTTCCTGCTCATTCGACTTCACCCAATCATACAAAACAACCAAACAGCGCTTACAACCTGCCTCTGCCTGGGAGCACTCACAACCCTTTTCACAGCAATTTGTGCTTTAACCCAAAACGACATCAAAAAGATTGTAGCCTTCTCGACATCGAGCCAATTGGGGCTAATAATAGTGACCATCGGACTCAACCAACCTCAACTAGCTTTCCTGCATATTTGCACCCACGCCTTCTTTAAAGCAATACTTTTCCTTTGCTCAGGTTCTATCATCCACAGCCTCAACGACGAGCAAGATATCCGTAAAATAGGGGGATTACACAAGACAATACCTTTCACCTCCTCATGCATAACTATTGGTAGTCTAGCCCTAACGGGAACCCCCTTCCTGGCAGGGTTTTTTTCAAAGGACGCAATCATCGAAGCCCTCAACACATCCATATTAAACGCCTGAGCCCTCACTCTCACACTACTAGCTACCTCTCTTACAGCAGTTTACAGCTTCCGAATTATTTTCTTTGCCTCAATGGGACAACCGCGATTTTTACCCTTATCTCCAATTAACGAAAACGACCCCACAATGCTGAACCCAATTAAACGGCTTGCCTGAGGAAGCATTGTCGCCGGATTAGTTATTACCTCAAACTTCATGCCAAACAAAACCCAAATCATAACCATACCCTTATTACTCAAAATAGCAGCCCTCCTTGTGACTGTCACAGGCCTTTTGACGGCGATAGAACTTGCCAACTTAACCAATAAACAACTAAAAACAACCCCAAAAATTGACACTCATAACTTCTCCAACATGCTTGGGTATTACACATCAGTGGTTCATCGAACCATACCTAAGCTGATGCTAACCTTAGGACAGACCGCCGCCACCCAATTGGTAGATCAAACCTGGATAGAAAAAACCGGACCCAAAGGCACAGCCATAGCTCAAATCCCCATGATCAAAACAACTAATGACCCCCAACAAGGACTAATCAAAACATATCTAGGGGTTTTACTACTCACCACATCCTTAGCTGTACTAATTACCATTTTAAACTAAATCGCACGCAAAGTTCCCCGCTCTCGTCCCCGAGACAACTCAAGGACCACAAAAAGCGTGAGTAACAGGGCCCAACCGCAAATCATTAACATCTCCCCACCTAAATAGTAAATATATGCTACCCCCCCAGAATCTCCACGTGAGCCCGAAAACGGATCAAACTCATCCAGTATAAAAAACCCCTGTTTTGCCCCTTCAACAAGCACAAAAGCGCCCACTACAGATAGCAACCCATAACCCACAACATACCCCAACACCGATCAATCCCCCCAAGACTCAGGATAAGGCTCTGCAGCTAATGCAGCAGAATAAGCAAAGACCACTAACATACCACCTAAGTAAATTAATAGCAGCACTAAAGAGATAAACGACCCCCCGTACCCAGCTAACAACCCACAACCTCCTCCAGCCCCCAGCACTAGACCAAGCGCCGCAAAATAAGGTGCCGGGTTAGAAGCCACCCCCAACACCCCCAAAACCATCAAGACCATAAATAAAAAAGCAAAATATTCCATAATTTCCACCAGGATTTTAACCAGGACTAGAGGCATGAAAAACCACCGTTGTAATTCAACTATAGAAACCTTTAATGGCAAACCTTCGAAAAACCCACCCAATCCTAAAAATCGCCAACGACGCCTTGGTCGACCTCCCCACTCCCTCGAATATTTCAGCTATGTGAAACTTCGGATCCCTCTTAGGGCTATGCCTAATCACTCAAATCCTCACAGGCCTCTTCCTTGCCATACACTATACCTCAGACATTTCCACCGCTTTCTCCTCCGTTGCACACATCTGCCGCGATGTCAACTATGGTTGATTGATCCGAAACCTACACGCCAACGGAGCCTCTTTTTTCTTCATTTGCCTCTACATACACATTGCCCGAGGACTATATTACGGCTCCTACCTCTACAAAGAAACATGGAACATTGGAGTTGTATTGTTCCTACTTGTTATAATAACTGCCTTCGTAGGATACGTTCTCCCTTGAGGCCAAATATCCTTCTGAGGAGCCACTGTCATTACCAACCTCCTGTCAGCAGTTCCATACGTCGGAAACACCCTCGTGCAGTGAATCTGGGGCGGCTTCTCGGTTGATAACGCAACGCTCACCCGATTCTTCGCATTCCACTTCCTACTCCCATTTGTAGTGCTCGCCGCTACAATCCTTCACCTGCTCTTCCTTCACGAAACCGGCTCTAACAATCCTGCCGGGCTGAACTCCGATGCAGACAAAATCCCGTTCCACCCATACTTCTCATATAAAGACCTCCTTGGCTTTATTATTATACTTACAGCCTTAACCTCCCTAGCCCTTTTTTACCCGAACGTTCTAGGCGACCCGGACAACTTCATCCCCGCTAACCCCATGGTCACCCCTCCTCATATTAAACCTGAGTGGTACTTCCTCTTTGCCTATGCTATTCTCCGGTCCATCCCCAACAAACTCGGGGGTGTATTAGCACTCCTTTTCTCGATCTTGGTTTTAATGCTAGTCCCCCTTCTCCACACCTCAAAACAACGCGCACTAACCTTCCGCCCCGCCTCCCAGATCCTTTTCTGACTCCTAGTGGCGGACATGCTCGTGTTAACTTGAATCGGAGGAATGCCAGTCGAACACCCGTTCATTATCATTGGCCAGACCGCTTCCGTGTTATACTTTACTCTATTCCTGGTACTGAACCCCTTTGTTGCATGAATAGAAAACAAAATACTCGACTGATAGTCTAGCGCCCCAATAGCTTAATTTTAAAGCACCGGCCTTGTAAACCGGAGAATGAAGATTAAAGTTCTTCTTGGCGCAATCAGAGGGGAGAGATTTTAACTCTCATCCTTAGCTCCCAAAGCTAAGATCATAAATTAAACCACCCTCTGAGGACATTACATTATGTCTAACAAGCATTAATTAACATGCAACACGATGCTCTAAGTGCACACCTGTCTTATAAGGCATTGGTGAAGGGTTAATATTATGTCATGCGAGATGTACATATTATTCTTTATCGTACATAGTGAGGTACTAGCAAACCCATCCTTGATGAAACTTACTCTCTTTAGAACAACCAAGTAAAAAAAGGATATATCAAATTTCAAGGAGGGCATACGTTTCTTCACTACCACTGCATGATCTCGACAATAGGTAATTGCAAAAAACCCCTAAACTATGGACGCTGAAATTTTTCCTTGCAGAGGAGAACAAACATTTCGAGGCCCATAATATCACAGTAAGAACCGACCAACCAGCACAATTCGGGTGCATACGTTTAATGATAGAATCAAGGGCACCTATTGTGGGGGTAGCACCTAGTGCACTATTCCTGGCATCTGGCTCCTATTTCAGGGTCCCGTAGTTCGAACTACTCACACTGTGAACTATATCTGACATAGGTTATTGGTGTGGTACATAGAACTCGTTACCCACCAAGCCGGGCGTTCTCTTATAGGCATGGGGTTTTTTCTGTTTGGGGGCTTTTTCCTCACCATCTCCAGTGATGTTTAAATTAATCGCCCAGGTCGAACATGGATGTTTCAGGTCAACACATGTTTAATGCTGTTAAGACATTACTCAAGAATAACAGTAGAGTATATCACGGGCATAAGGATGTATCACAAGACCAAAAAACACTAAGTATCCCCCCGGGAGATTTTCGTCAAACCCCCCTACCCCCCTTAGTACTAGCGACTTCATCATATCCTGCCAAACCCCGAAAACAGGAAAAGTAGTACTAAAGAGTTGCCCTTACCAAATTTTTGCCTTATATATATTGTTTAAATAAAAAAACAATATATAT